CTTAGAAGATTTTGATTTTTTTTGAAATACGGGACTATATGAATCAGGGAAAAACTCCATGAAAGGAAGATTAATGATTCATATAAATCACTTAGTGGAAAATGTCCTGAATAAACCCAACGAGTAACTAATAATCCTGTTATACAGGAAAAAGTCATTATCATCCCCTTTTCGGATGAATCATATAGTTTTACGATTTCATCGACTAAAAAAGTTATGAAATGAATTGTAATTACAATTGAAACAATCGAAAAAGAAATATGAGTTAATATATGCTCTAAAGTTGAAAATATCATAATTTTTTTTTAAGGAGTCCCATAATTATAAAAAGGAAATTGGAAATTGAATTCATTATAGGATCTATTTACTTTTTTTAGGAGATGACATGCCGCCACTCGGACTCGAACCGAGATGCTCTAGCACTGCTTCCTAAGAGCAGCGTGTCTACCAATTTCACCATAGCGGCTTGTCTTGAATTCATAATACCCTATGAATAAGCAATCGTCTAGATTTAAGAATTAAATTGTTGCAATCTTTTTTAGGAAAGATTCAAATTGATGAATAAAAATTCGTTCAAATAGGTATTTGAAGGTTCATTATTTGAATTTAGGGTCTTAGTTTTATTGTGTATTTTAGACTCTCCTCGACTTGAACTCTTGGAAAACTAGATAGTCCAACTATGAATTAAGGGATAGAACCCCCCCCCCAAAAAAAAAACATTTTTGTTTTGTTTTAATGAACTGTTTTTGATTTATTTGATTTCAAACATCGAAACCAAAAAATCCATTTTATCAATGAACAAAAAAATTTGTTAAGTGTTTTTGAGTGGATTGATGGAAATAAATATATGGGAGTCTATATAGGAATTCATAGAAAATCCAAAAAGAAGAAAGTTGCACAAAAAGGTTTAGAATTTTAATCAATTAGTTTCAATGATTTTGATTTTTTACTCGCCTTTCTATAGAGAAAACGTGGATCTAGAGAAAAAAGAAAACCTTATATTATTGCTTATATTATTGTAAGAAACAGGCTGATGGGGAAAATAATACTCCCCACCTTGGAAATGAGAAAATATACTAAAAAGACAATTACGTATCTTATGTTTTTTTGTCAAAAAAAAAAAAATYCTTTTTTTTTTTTTTTTAATTCAGTACGGTAAAGAGAAAAATCCTTATTCTAATTCTAAGAGTGAAACAAATTCCATTTCCTATTGATTAACTCAACAGGGAATGGAAAGCGGAAATTTTATTTTCGAAACGAAATGAGTCAATTTTTGAGTCAAGCCGATTCAGATTATTGTAACATGTTATGTTTTATTACTTATTTTATTTGTTTGTTGGACAAAAAAACTTTTTGAATTCCCGGTAGAAATAGATTTCCCTAAGGAAAACGCTTTTAACGCTGCCCAATACCCCTTCCTTTTCCAAAAATTTTTACGAATACGCTTTTTTGATGCAGAAGTACGTTTTTTTGGAACTGCCATTTAAATCAAAATTAAGAGATTACTCATTGGTATAGCTGGATGTGAAAGACATCTATTCTTCAAAAGAAATTTGCGCCTTGCCAATTCATTATGTATTTCTTTTCTAGATAATATTTTTGATTCTAAAAATCAAAAAGAATACATAAGATGCGTGAAAGATATGGAAAAATTGCATAAACTATTTTTATTACTAAAAATAAAAGAATATTCTTTTATTTTTTAGTAACTTCTCAAATTCGCGAAAAATATGCCTAATTTAACTTGAATTTGAAAGTTCGAAGGAGACTAGTAATTAATCCGCTTTTTTCATATGATTTGACCAATTGTAACTTCTTGATTTGAATATTTGAAGTATTTAGCAGAAACTTCTAAAGAATAAGTATAAAAAGAAATAAAAATTCAAAAATTCTATTTCTATTTAAGTTATTAAGTTAGTGCATATCTTTATTTTTTTATTGACTCCTTTCAAAAAGAGGTAAGATCCGGTGAATCGGAAACAATTAATATTAATTAAGAATTAAAAAACTTTTTTTATGGAACAGACATATTTTATGGAACAGACATATCAATATGCGTGGATCATACCTTTCCTTCCACTTCCAGTTCCTATGTTAATAGGAGTGGGACTTCTTCTTTTTCCGACAGCAACAAAAAATCTCCGTCGTATGTGGGCTTTTTCGAGTATTTTATTGTTAAGTATAGTCATGATTTTTTCAACTAATCTGTCTATTCAGCAAATAAAAAGCAGTTCTATCTATCAATATGTATGGTCTTGGACCCTCGATAATGATTTTTCTTTAGAATTCGGCTACTTGATCGATCCACTTACTTCTATTATGTCAATGTTAATCACTACTGTTGGAATTATGGTTCTTATTTATAGTGATAATTATATGGCTCACGATCAAGGATACTTGAGATTTTTTGCTTATATGAGTTTTTTCAGTACTTCGATGTTGGGATTAGTTACTAGTTCGAATTTGATACAAATTTATATTTTTTGGGAATTGGTTGGAA